CGCTCTCGTCGTAAAGTAAAGCTCGCCTTGGGAAAACAAACCTCTACAGAACGGACAAGCCGACTCAAAGGAAGCGAAAAGTCCCAACCGCAGGAAGTTGACCGTGAAGTTGTTGGAGCGGAAGCCGAGCATTGACCCTTGAATGGCAGCCTGTACATCCAATGTGTACCAGTTTTGTATTCAAAAGCGCAGGAAGATGGATTTCCTTGAAAAAGGAGAAGAGAGCCAGCCTAGTGAAAACATGATTGCGGAATTCCTGGTAAATTGCACTTCGTTTCGATGATGACACCTTTCTTTCAGAACCTCCCCATATGGTTGAGCGAGGCAGAGACAGACAAAGAAACAGAAGGACAAACAGCTTTAATAAGATTCAACCTACCATACGACCTAAAAAGCAGCGGGGGCCCTTCCGAACGAGAGAAATCCTCATTGCGTCGAAACTTACGAGTATGAGGAGGGACGAAGCGGCTTGACCAATGGATAGGGAAAGGGGCGAATTGGTTTTTATGCAAGATCAGTTATTCGGGATCTATTCTTATCCGGCAAGATCCATATATTATATATTAATATAATAGATCACTTCGGAATGGCCATCCGATCGTCCTGGCCCTAGTCACATCGGCTCAATCAATTAATTCTATAACCAAAGAAATAAAGTCCTTTCGAAACTTCACGGGGCTAGCAACTACTACGATGACTTTGCTGCCTCACCCAAACCCACTGCCATCTAAAGTTCCGCTTTCCTCTCTCCCGGAGACCATTCGCTTACTGAAAAAGCAGAATTAAAATGTGATATTTCATGCTTTAGGCACGAGTCGACTGCTAGCAGTTAGGACTCGTTACACAAGCGAAACAACTCTCTTTCTTTTTCCTATTTCTCCATGTATTGAGAATTCGTAAAGCTTCGCCTTTCGCCTCCCAAAAGAAAAGTAGTAGATAGGGGGAGGTGGACTTTATCCTGGAAAAACTTATAAATGAATCAAATTTCTGAGACAGATGCAATTCAAGACAAGATAGCAAAGACCTGGCTTGATTCAGGACGAGAGCTAAGTTGTATTTCAGAAGTGTACTTTATCATTAGGGAATGGACTGATGTATTGATTAGATTGGTCACCCATCCGGCGGCAGAGATTTTTAGAAAGCTCTCGGAATATAATGGGTATCCTTATATACAACTCAGCCTCTTCGATGGTCTCGCTAAGGAACGGTGTATTGCCAGACACCTGTTTGCTTGTGAGGTTGTCCGGATGGTTAGGAAAGGAAAGGTGGATGATTCTTGACCACTGCGCTCTATCTTAAGCAGTGTTCATCATCCCTGATGATCGCCTATGGTAGTGATTATCAGAAAGCCTCTCTTTTACCAGTCCCTGTATCCCTCACTCGTCGTGGGCTTCTCCGGTATAATTCAACCCTTTCATCGAAGAAAGGCGATTAGACGTGGAGACGATTAAGGCTGATGAAATTGTTAGGATGTACTTCTCCTTTTTATCACTGTATCGAATAGTGTTACAGGCTAAGAAGCTTGATAAGAGTACATTTTTTAATTTTTACCAACCAGTTATCGACGTAGGTCGAACATATTCACGGGTGTGTTCCCTTAAAGAACTGTTTCGACGCTACGCGCCTTGGCACCAATATATTCCCCTTAATCAAGGGATCCCTTGGGAGCCAACTTGGATGGAAGACGGTATCAACCAAAACACAGTCCATGGAAATTTTGTAAACCAGCGCTTACTTAAACCAGTACATGACTGGCTAATGGCTGTCTTACGTAAATTACCGACCGATGGTACGTTTAAGAGGCACCCTTGCCCGATTGGTCAAACGTGTTGCCATTGTTTTGACTTAAAGTCGGCAACGGATAGGTGGCCCCTATGCCTCATGTTTGAGGTCATGTGTCACCTGTTTGATCGGTCATTTGCATCCGAAATGGTTAATTCGGCTCTTGAAACTCACATTTTTTGTGTTCCTTTAGTGCCCTACTTTTGAGTTTTTTTACTTAATATGAAATGGTATGCATCCTCCGGCTCCTTCGGTGCCACACTTCTTCTACCCTTATAACTGTTTTTTGTCTACTTCTTGTCATCAAGAGTGCATGATTTCTACCTCCGAAAGGAACAACCACTTCCCTTGCGTTCAGGGTCTGGTCTTTCCGAGAGGGCCTTTTTCTACAGGTATTGGGGTCTTCCAAAGATAAGATTAACAGTGAAAACTGCCTTTCTGAAGAAAGCCCTTCAATTGACATACTACTTAATGCCACCCCGTGGATTCTTCCTCATGGAAATTTCATCCATGCACGTCTTTCTTTCTTTCACACGAATAGCTTTATCACCATAGGACTTATACGAGATGCCCTGAGGTAAGCATTCGCTCAGAAAGAAGACTAGCTATATGCTTAACAAGCGAAGACTACAATTATATCAAGCTACTTCCAGTTGACTGACTTCCTTACTATTCAAAGCATCTAGAAAGAAATGTATGAATAAAGAAAGAACGCATACTCTTACGGCGTTACGACTGCTCCCGATTGAGGGGGAAGATGACATGTAAGGGTAACCCTCGCGGAGCGTCCTAGAAGAAGAGGCTGAGAGAAGTGGCTAGATTCGTTACAGAGGCCAAGCCGACCCGATCCACCTAACCGCACCTCAGAGATAGAGGGGTCACACTGGTAATCAGCCGCCACTAACCGAAAGCGGACGATTCTCTCTTCCGTAAGCTGCTTTCTTAAATGCGGAGTCACCATCATCAATGTATTTCAGTTATAGTAATGACTCTTTCTATCAAGAAGACGAAGAGAGGAGATCGAAATCGGAGGGAAGAAGAGAAGGGTTAGGTCAATCAGTTGACTTGCCTAGCTTCTAAAAGCTAAGGACTATGCTTCTAATCTACTAATCGGTAAGCATTCCTCCTGTTATCTATCTTTCTCGGGATTTTTGGCCTACATTACTTTTTCCTTCCTAGCCGCCCATTTCAATCGTGCAACTTGCATGAAACCCGTCCGCTTTGTATGGAGAAGCAAAACTTGAATTTGAGCAACATCAATAAATGCCCTTTCAGGGTCAGCTAGACTCGTGTACCACACAAAGATGTAGGAGGTGCGGCAGCTCTGTTCCAGTCTATGACAGCACTACAGCTAACACAACTACGAGCTAAGGCACAGAAATAGTACCAGTAGGAGCGAAGGAAGCTTTTTCCTTTCAGTCGAGTGAGTAAACTATCCCAGTAGTGCACCCGGCCTGCCGGCCCCCTACACACGTAAGGGGCTAGAATTTCTATAGTTCGCGGAGTAAACTTCCTTATGATAAAGGCTTCCAAAGGGAGCGGAACGCATTCAAAGAAAAACTCAAATTTGTTTGTAGAGCCACGCAATTCCGTTTCGATAAACTGCCTTGCTTAAATAACAGCTATCGCGCATTATTCACTCCACTTACTACTTATAATTCTCCTTGATATTGCCATCATCCTTAGGAAAAGAAATTTTTATGTGCACAGGGGTTCTGACTCGTAAGATGAAGAGGAAAAGTAAAGAAGGAAGTCCCCTCGGAGAGGAGTGAGGGGTATAACCCACCAAGAAAGTATGATCCTTATGGGAATCATAGCTATGCCCAGGTAGTTTTTCATATTTGCAAGGAAATTGGTCTTCTATTCTGTTGAATGAAGAAACGCTAAACGATATTTTTTTTATATTTCTAGCTATATTGGTAATATATTAATATATATATATATAATTGAATAAACAGGAACTAGTTCAACTTGTAGGAAAGAAACAAGCTACCTTAGGAAAGATGCCTTAGTACAAGCGCTAAGCGAGTGAGTGAACTGCCTTAGATTCCCTCTACTTCCCGGTTGGCGGTGTCAGACGACGAAGAACTTTATTTGGTCAACGTCACCTTAGATTTAGAACCTAAGTGCGGTTGGTGGTGGCATGTACTTTTGACTTTAATATAGGTAGGCATGTGCAAAACCGCTGCCTTAGGTGCCCTAAAATAAAACACCCTTTTCAAATCAAATAGGTGCACTGATCGGATGGTCCAGTCAGGAGAAGAAAGATCCCGAGAATTTCTACCCACCGGGGGACTTTCGCCCGAGGATACGGGAACATGAACAAAAAACCGCATGACCGAAGCTCGCTATGCCGCTTAACCGCCTGGGTTCTGTTTCGGGTAGAGCTTGACTCTCCTCCGGCTCGGACAATGTAAAATGGTTCAGTCTCGTTCGTGAAGATGGCAACGCAGGAGGCGCAATAGCATCTCTTTTATAAAGTAATTGACTGACCTTTGGCACTAGTTCTATTTAGAAGTACTTGGGATATATGTCAAAGGGAAAAAAGGAAGGAAAGCCTTTTTTTCTGGTCGCCCTTTGTTTGCTAAGCTAATGTAAAAGTATAACCTGTTGAAGCTCAAAGCTTACAATTCCCCACTCACTAACGCTCACAAGGAACGAATCAAACCCGCAACTTAAACGAAGGCTTCCCCAATGACACCAGCTCTCTTTCCCGTCACGCAAGAAGATTTTCTTGCACAAACCTAGTAGTTATTTGTCCTGCCGGTGAACTGATGACACTGATGCTCCAAGACCAAGAGTTTTCACAGCCAAAGCTATTGAAGCCCCCTTCACTTGAATTCTAGCTTTCTGCTCTTCAAGAGGTTCTTAGAGCTAGGAGTTGCCTTTCACAGTGAGATAGCCGACTTACTATGATTTGATGGCAGCGAATACCGGCGCAAGAGGGACTTGTTCTCTAAAGCCTACAAAGCGCAGAGAGGCAAAAGCAGAGAGAGGCAAGCTCGCAAACCAGACTTCCCTAATCTATGCAAGCGAAATTTTACAGATCCGTATTGCTAAGAGTTCGCAGGCAAAATAACTCTGCTCTCTCTTGTCCCAATCGCTTCAATCACTCCCCCACGGAGCGGTAACAAGGGATTACTTTACTGAAAGCTTAGTAAGGCAAGGAACTTCTTGCTAGACTTCTTGGAAGTAGTGCTTTCTTCTATTGTCTCATC